CCAAACATTAATTGGTCGTGTATTAGCCGATGATATATATATGGGCACACGCTGTATTGCCACTAGAAATCAAGACATTGGGATTGGACTTGTAAATCGATTCATAACCTTTCGAGCACAACCAATAGCTATTCGAACTCCCTTTACTTGTAGGAGTGCATCTTGGATCTGTCGATTATGTTATGGCCGGAGTCCTACTCATGGCGACCTGGTTGAATTGGGAGAAGCTGTAGGTATTATTGCAGGCCAATCAATTGGAGAACCGGGCACTCAATTAACATTAAGAACTTTTCATACCGGTGGAGTATTCACAGGGGGTACTGCAGAACACGTGCGAGCCCCTTCTAATGGAAAAATCAAATTCAATGAGGATTTAGTTCATCCGACACGTACACGCCATGGGCATCCCGCCCTTCTCTGTTCTATAAACTTGTATGTAACTATTGAGAGTGAAGATATTCGACATAATGTAAATATTCCATCCCAAAGTTTTCTTTTAGTTCAAAACGATCAATATGTAGAATCAGAACAAGTGATTGCCGAGATTCGCGCGGGAACATCCACTTTGAATTTTAAAGAGAAGATTCGAAAACATATTTATTCTGACTCAGACGGAGAAATGCACTGGAGCACCGATGTATATCATGCACCCGAATTTACATACGGCAGTGTTCATCTATTACCAAAAACAAGTCATTTATGGATATTATTAGGAGAGCCACGCGGATCCAGTCTAGTTTCACTTTCGATCCACAAGGATCAAGATCAAATGAGTGCGAATTCTCGTTCTGTCAAGAGTTTTAACCTTTCAGGGACGGATGATCAGTTGAGAGAAAAATTCTTTACTTCAGATTTTTCGGGTAAAAAAGAAGATAGGATTCCTGATTATTCAGACCTTAGTCGAATTATATGTACTGGTCGTTGTAATCTCGTAGATCCGACCCTTCTCTACCAGAATTCTGATTTATTCTCAAAGAGGCGAAGAAATAGATTCATCATCCCACTCCAATCGATTCAAGAACGCGAGAACGGACTAACGCCCCCTTCAGATATCTTGATTGAAATCCCCATCAACGGCATTTTCCGTAGAAATAGTATTCTTGCTTATTTGGACGATCCTAGATACAGAAGAAAGAGTTCGGGCATTACTAAATATGGGACTCTAGAAATGCATTCAATCGTCAAAAAAGAGGATTTGATTGAGTATCGAGGAGGCAAGGAATTTAGTCCAAAATACCAAATGAAAGTCGATCGGTTTTTTTTCATTCCCGAGGAAGTGCATATATTACCCGGATCTTCTTCCATAATGGTACGGAACAATAGTATCATTGGGGTAGATACACAAATTACTTTAAATATGAGAAGCCGCGTAGCCGGGTTGGTCCGAGTGGAGAGAAAAAAAAAAAGAATTGAACTTAAAATCTTTTCTGGAGATATCCATTTTCCCGGAGAGACAGATAAGATATCCCGACATAGCGGCGTTTTGATACCACTAAGAACAGGAAAACGAAATTCTAAGGAATCGAAAAAACGGGAAAATTGGATCTATGTTCAACGGATCACACCTAGTAAGAAAAAGTATTTTGTTTTGGTTCGGCCTGTCGTCACATATGAAATAACGGACGGTATAACTTTAGGAACACTTTTCCCTCCGGATCTGTTGCAGGAAAGGGATAATGTGAAACTTCGAGTTGTCAATTATATCCTTTATGGAAATGGTAAACCAATTCGAGGAATTTCTGATACAAATATTCAATTAGTTCGGACTTGTTTAGTATTGAATTGGGACCAAGACAAAAAAAGTTCTTCTAGTCAAGAAGCCCGTGCTTCCTTTGTTGAAATAAGGGTAAATGGTTTGATTCGACATTTACTAAGAATCGACTTGCTGAAATCCACTTTTTCATATATCGGAAAAAGAAATGATCCCTCGGGCTCAGGATTGTTCTCGGATAATGGATCAGATTTCACAAAAATAAATCCGTTTTCTTCGATTTATTCCAAGGCAATAATTCAACAACCCCTTAATCAAAATAAAAGAACTATTCATACGTTGTTGAATAGAAATGCGGGATTCCAATCGTTGATAATTTTGTCATCATCCAATTGTTTTCGAATGGGTCCATTCAACGATGTAAAATATCACAATCACAATGTGATACACAATGGGATAAAAGAATCAATTAACATTACAAAAGATCCTGTAATTCCAATTCAGAATTCGCTGGGGCCTTTAGGAACAGTCCCTCTAATTCGAATTGCGAATGTTTATTCATTTTACCATTTAATAACTCATAATCAGATCTTGGTAAAGAACTATTTGCAACTTGACAATTTAAAACAGACCTTTCAAGTAATTAAATTGAAATATTATTTAATCGACGAAAAGGAGAAAATTTATAACCCCGATCCATGCAGTAACATTATTTTCAATTTGAATTGGTATTTTCTCCATCCCAATTATTGTCAAGAAACATCTACAATAATGAGTCTTGGGCAGTTT